TCGAAACATATAAAATGCGGTTAATCCCGCCGTAAACCAAGCTATTATTGCTAAAATTGGTGAATACAACCAAGTATCGTTAAGAATTTCATCTTTGGACCAAAAACAAGCAAGAGGCGGAATACCACAAAGAGAAAGTGTACCTAATAAAAAAGCAATTTTGGTAATTGGGACATGCTTTGTTAAACCCCCCATAAAAACCATATTCTGACTTTTATTTGGAGAATATCCAACAAGAGTTTCCATTGAATGAATAACGGATCCAGATCCTAAAAACAATAATGCTTTCGAATAAGCATGAGTAATCAAATGAAATAAAGCACTTCGATAAGACCCCATACCTAGAGCTAACATCATATAACCCAATTGAGACATTGTGGAATAGGCTAAACCTCTCTTAATATCTTTTTGAGCAAGGGCAAAAGTAGCTCCGAATAATATTGTTATTACTCCTACCAAAGAGATGAAATTCATTATGTGAGGGATGACTATGAAAAGAGGAAAAAGCCGAGCTACAAGAAAAATGCCCGCGGCTACCATAGTAGCAGCATGTATAAGAGCCGAAATAGGAGTAGGTCCCTCCATGGCATCTGGTAACCATACGTGAAGGGGAAATTGTGCAGATTTAGCAACCGCACCGGCAAATAATAGAACGGCACACAAAGTAACAAATAAAAAATTGATTTCATTAGGATTATTAGAAATCAAGTTATTGAATATTTTGAATAAATCTCGAAATTCAAAACTCCCTGTTATCCAATAAAAACCTAAAATTCCTAATAATAAACCAAAATCCCCAACACGGTTAGTTACAAATGCCTTTTGGCAAGCATTTGCCGCAGCGGGCCGTGTGAACCAAAACCCTATTAATAGATATGAACACATTCCGACCAATTCCCAAAAAATATAAATTTGTATCAAATTAGAACTAGTAACTAATCCTAACATAGAAGTACTGAAAAAACTCATATAAGTGAAAAATCTCAAATATCCTTGATCATAAGACATATAATTATCACTATAAATAAGAACCATAATTCCAATAGTAGTGATTAATATTGACATAATAGAAGTAAGTGGGTCTATCAAGTAACCTAATTCTAAAGAAAAATCATTATTGATGATCCAAGACCATACATATTGATAGATAGAACTGCCATTTATTTGCTGAATAGACAGATTGATCGAAAAAATCATGACTATACTTAACAAAAAAACACTTTGAAAAGCCCACATACGGCGAAGACTTTTTGTTGCCGATGGAAAAAGAAGAAGTCCCGCTCCTATTAACACAGGAACTGAAAGTGGAAGGAAAGGTATTATCCACGCATATTGATATGTCTGTTCCATAAAAAGGGTTTTTTATTCTTAATTAATTGTTTCCGTTTTACCGGATCCTACCCCCTTTCAATTTCAAAATAAAAGGGGTCAATAAAAAAAATCAAGAGATGTACTAACTTAAAGATAATTTTCAGATTTTATATATTCTTACTTATTCTGAGTATTTCCAAAATACTTCAAATATTAAAATAAAGAAGTTACAATTGGGCAAATGATATGACCAACTTGCTCATAAAAGCGATATTAACTAAGATTTTATTAAAATAATGAAAATTTAAATTTTTATTATTATTAGATGACTTTATATTCATAAAGTAAGGATGATTCTGATATGAATCGACATGAATCATAGGATTAACTAAGTTAAAAAATTTGTACTAATCTCGCTTTTTAGTTAGTTTGTTCCAAATCATTAACTAGTTTCATTATGAAACTGATTGATTATTTTCCATTTCAATAAAAAACATTTCTAGGAAACGCTACAATATCTAACATTTTATATAAGTTATATAAGATTTATTTTTCTATTTATCAAAAGGGGGTAAAATCAAATTAATAAAAAAAATCACTAAGATTTCTTTTACCAAACTTTTACCAAACCATGTATCTTTTAACAGATTAATTACTTTAATGATTAGTTTGATTCTAATTTTAAAATGGAATTTGGGAGTATTCTTTCCTCAAGTTTGACCAATTAATAGAAAAAAGTAAAGTTTTCATAAGGTAATGGGTTCTTAAATCCCTCGGTATTTTTTATTCTGTATTTTTTCTGTATAAATGACATGTAGAAAAAAAATGAATAGAGCTCAAAGAGGAAGATTTTTTTTAGATTATTTGTCTCACCAAATTAAATTTATAATTTATATAGTACAACAGCGGATTATATAGAAATAGATGTTGAATCATAAAGAACAACAAATAAAGATAAAGATACGAATCAATAAAACGAGTCTTTTTTACGAATATTCTATGTATATAGAAAAACTTTTTGTTGAAAAAAAAATTAAATGCTATTTTTATAGTAAGATTTTGTATGATTGTCGCATATCTTTTATATATATTTTTTTTTGTTTTCTGAAGATAATATAATATTATCTAGAGAATAATTAGATAATGAATAGATTCTTTTTGACCAATAGATGTCTTTCACATCCAACTA